CCTAATACAAGAATGAAAATAGGGACAAGCATCCATACGAGCCCATAAACTTCTTTTAAGGATTCCAATCTGAAAAAAGAATGAATAGCTTCTATTTCTGTTATATCAATTATCATTTCAACGATCAACTTCTCCCATAATGATATCTATACTACCTAGTATCGTCATAATATCAGCCAATTTCATTCTTTTAACTAACTGCGGAAGAATTTGCAAGTTGATAAACCCCGGCGGTCGGATTTTCCATCTCCAAGGAAAAACACTCTGATCTCCGATCAGAAAAATTCCCAATTCTCCTTTTGGTGCTTCGACTCTTACATAAAGTTCTTGCTTGGATAATTCAAAAGTTGGAGAAGGTTTTTTACTAATAAATCGATATTCAAAATCATTCCATTCAGGGTCTTTTATTCTATCAAAGCGCCGGCTTTCTAAATTCTCATAGGGCCCCCCTGGAATTCCTTCCAGGGCCTGTTGGATAATTTTTATGGATTCTGTCATTTCGCCGATTCGTACTAAATAACGAGCTAATGAATCTCCTTCTTTTTGCCATTGAATCTCCCAATTAAATTCGTCATAACACTCATAACGATCAACTTTACGAAGATCCCATTGTATTCCGGAAGCTCGTAGCATTGGCCCCGATAAACCCCAATTTAATGCTTCTTCTCCGCCAATAATACCTACGCCTTCAACTCGTTCTAAAAAAATAGGATTTCGTGTAATAAGCTTTTGATATTCAGCAACCCCAGTTAAAAAATAATCGCAAAAATCTAAACATTTATCTATCCAGCCATGAGGTAGATCAGCAGTGACTCCTCCGATACGAAAATAATTATGCATCATGCGCATACCGGTAGCAGCTTCGAATAAGTCATATATCAATTCTCGTTCTCGCAAAATATAGAAAAAGGGGGTCTGTGCCCCAATATCTGCCATAAAAGGGCCAAGCCATAACAAATGGGAAGCGATACGACTTAACTCCAGCATAATAGCTCTAATATAGCTAGCCCTTTTAGGTACTTGAATATTGCCTAGCTGTTCAGGTCCGTTTACGGTTATTGCTTCTGTAAACATAGTAGCTAAATAATCCCAACGTGTTACATAAGGCAAATATTGTATAATTGTTCGATTTTCCGCAATTTTTTCCATTCCTCTATGTAAATAACCCAATATAGGTTCACAGTCAATAACATCTTCACCGTCGAGAGTAACGATTAGTCGAAGAACACCGTGCATTGATGGGTGGTGAGGGCCCATATTGACTATCATGAGGTCGTTTCTTGTAGTTGGTGTAATCATAAGTTTTTCCCGAGTCAGTCTTCCATGCATTGCTGAAAGTAAAAAGAAATTCATCAAAATTTAAACGACTAAGCTCATCAAGACTAAGCTCGTCAAATGATATCATGCTTCAAATTAACGAGTTTTTATTTCTCGAATATCCAACTCATCAATTAATTCTTTATAGCGTCCTCTATTTCTTTTTGACAAATAGGCTAGTAGTCGTTGACGTTTTCCCAAAATTTTTCGCAAACCTTTCTGAGATGAAAAGTCTTTTTTGTGCAATTCCAAATGTGAAGTAAGTCTCCTTATCTTAGTGGTGAAACTGAATACTTGAAATTCAACAGACCCTCTATTTTCTTTATTTTCTTTTTGAGAAATAATAGAAATTACTGAATTTTTTACCATAAAAAACTCTCCTTTCCCCTTGTACAGATATGGATTTTACCGATCAGTAATAAGTATAAGTAATAATAATGCCATTAATTTTGATGTGGTATATACAATAATTTAATCCAAATAACTCCTTTCTGAATTCAAACCAATCAATCGAATTGGAAATTGGATTTAGATAGGAATAGAAAAAGATTGGTACATTTTTGCATCGAAGAATTTAGACCTAAAATTCAGAAGTTTCTATTGATTCATTTGGAAAACTAATTGAGATATTATTCATAATTCATTTCATATTGAATACTAGAATGAAATGTGAGACAAGAAAAGTACGTGATCTGTATATTTGTTTACTTTCATATACCCTATATTATATATAGATTAATATAGATTATATATAGGGTATATAGAAATAGGGTTTAGGGTATATATAGAAAAATTGTATTATTCACAGAATTTCAATCGCGGATACAGATGTATTCTTAACATACTGAAACGACTGCCATTATTGGTATCAAACCAATAACGATTCATACAAGCTAAATCTTCTAATCGATAATTAGGCCAAAGAAAGAACTTTAATTTCATTAATTGATTTTTCTCTCTATCAAGATAATTATTGTCATGTGAAACTCGGCTGCTGTTTTTTATGTTCTTTCTATTCCAAAATACTGGATTTCTATATGTATAATTTTCATTCTTTGAATTGAAACAAATTAGAATTCTCGCTTTTCTACGACGTTTAAACGAGAAAATATTTTCTGGAACAAGTAAATCAAAATGATTTTTGTCTCTATTTTCATTTATTCTTTGATGTGGTGAAATTGTTTCATCCAAATTTGTCCTAGAAACATATCTTTGCTCTTGATATTTTTGATTAATTTGATGCTTACTCTTATGAAGCAACGAAATACCTACGGTTTGGTACATAATAAATTGTCCATCTTTTTTTCCAGACAAACGAAGTGGTTCTACAATCAATACCCCCCTCTTCATTAATTCTGAAAGAGTTAAATTACTTTGAATCGGCATTCTATCCAAATTTATTTCTCTCTTTTGAATGGAGGTTATAGTCATTTTTTTTGGATCTATCAGTCTAAGCAGAAGACAATATGCCTTGATATTATTGATCATTCTTTGATTTAAAGTTGTGCACCATTTCAATTGAAAAACCAAATAACGTTTCAGGAAGAAATCTAGTTCTGCTTCTGTATTGCTTTTGTATTGTTTTCTCTTTTTCCCCTTTTTTATGTCCAAGCTTGCATAATTATCTTCAATATCTTTTTGTTGTGAGAGAACGGATCCACGATCTCCTTGACTTATGGGTTCTTTTTCTTCTTGATTTCGATGCTTTTTATTCGAGGCTATTAACAAATTAATCTTTTTCTTTTCATTAATCTTTTTATTTTCACTACTATTTAAATTTAAAAGAAGTAATTTGCTTGGTATAAACCAAGGTTTTGTTTTATATGCCTTATAAAGTAACACAAATTCTGGGAAGAGCCAAAATTCCAGATTCGATATGGGGCGCTTTAGTATTTTTTCATTCATTCCCATCCAATCAAAAAATCCTTTGTGGGGGTTTGGTGAATTGGTTTCTGGAATCATAAGATAAAAAATATTTTTTTTAGAAATTATTTGAGAATTGTTAGTAGGAATTTGAGTATTTTGATTCCTATTGGTATCAATAATGATCCAGGTCTCAATATCGGCTTTTTGGCTAAGATAAAAATTGAAAAATTTCCAATCAAAGTTTTTTCTATCGGCCGATTTTTCCATATATGGAATATCAACCTGTCCTAGATCATTTTGAATAGGGATGTTCCTCAGTATATCAAAAAAGGCCTTTTTAGGCCTGTTATAAGTATAATAAATTTCTTGGTTCTTATTTTCTTGAAAGGGAAATCTATAAAAAAAACATTCCGTTTTATTATCATAATTAATAAATTTATATGATAAAAGATTATATCTATAATATTTTCGAAAATTACTTTTTTCATTGGATAATAAATATACTTCCGATTTTTTTTTGGAACCAACCAATTGGTCTTTTTCATATGAATGCCGTTTGCTTAAATTTTCCTTTTTAACTATACAACGCTGGCGAACTCTATTTCGCCATTTTTCTGGTATTAATCTAGACCATCCGATCTGAGATAAATGGTATTGATAATGTCCTTTTAACCAGTTTTTCCATTGATTCGTTTCATAGCTTGGAAGTTTTTTATTTGCTAATTTCGAATGAATCATTCCTTGTCTTTCAAAAGAATCCTTTATTTTAGACTTAAGAAAAGGGGGGATTCTTTGATATTGAACAACAGATCTTACCGAGTTCCTAATTTGAATTTGTGATAATTTGTAAAATACATATGCTTGTGACACGTAGGATAAGTCATAAAAAATACGTGAATTTTCTTTAATATTACTAATATTATCAAATGGCTTTTTTATAGTCGAAATAAATGTAATTGGAGTTTTCTTTTTTTTATTAATTCTTTCTTGTTTTCTTTCATTATTGTAAATCGATTTATCAATAATTTTTTTTGTTACTTTAAGAAAAAGTTTTGTATTTATTCTGGGAATATTAATGATAGATAAAAATAGATCTGTGTAGATTTTTTCAATGAAAATTTTAAAAAAAGGGGGGAATTTATAGATTAATCGAACATTTCTTCTTTTTAATATTTGCCATTTTTCGAATCTTTTAGCATTAGAATTTGTTTTGTTAGGACTAAGATTATTTATTCTTGGAGTTACTTTTTTTTTCTCTTTTGAGATTCTTTTTATTTGATTTCGAATTTTACTTGTTCTATCAGCGAGATCCTTCGTTTTTTTTTCCGTCAATGAATAATTTGACGAACTCGGAGATGCAATTTGATTAAATGATTCGTGAATTATCTGATTGCTTATCATGGAATCTTTTTCTTCTTTAATTTCGCTTAATTTATATACTTCTCTTAATCTAAATAATAGAATTGGATTTACTTTTGAAAATTCTTTTATTATTTTTTTTATAAAAATAACACCTTCGATAACCCATTTTTTTTTTTTGATTTCTTTTGAAACTTTTCCAAGTAATTTTGTTTTTTCTTTAAAAACGGTTAGAACTTGAAAATACTTCTTTTTCCATTTAACAATTTTTTTTTTTAATTCCTTTAAAATAGGTTTCAAAAGGGAAGGACGTTTTCGGGGTTGACCAAAAGGAAGTTCTGTTTCCATTCCCCAAATTGTTAAAAAACAAAAATCATTTTTTTTCATTTTCATTAGATCTTTCTGAGAGGGTCGTAGTTTCAATTTGTGCCAACAGAAAGGAAACAATATTTTTATTT